TATATTTATTTTTGTTTGTCCACTACCACTATTTACGTAATAAATCTAAAAAAGATTATGATAAACCTATAAAAAAATTTAAACTAAAAATAGAAAATTTTTACGAATGGGATCGAGAATCATTATTAATTCGACACAAGAAAGGGTTGTGGAAAATTCCGTTTCTTGTGTCAAGGACTAGTAGACGAACAATCCCCCCTAAAATCCTTTGTTCCTCTCATTTATACTTTGGTTTATATTCTCCGCTTATTTATCTTTTGTTTTGATTCTATTCAAATATAAAACTATTGATTCGTTCTATATCATACCGTTTGAATTTGGATTGAAAAAACAAAGAAATAAAGAAGAGTTAAGTAAAATCAAATAGTCTTCTTCACAATATACTATGACCAGTAATGCGGTATAAGTAATTCCCGAAATCCGGTAGAAGAAAGAATATAAACAAGCAAAATTTTTTTGATTATACATAATTACATAACATAATTGCCAACAAAAATTTGTTTATTTTTAGAGCTTGATGTTGATAAATCCGCGGATCTAGAAATTCATTTCGGACAATTGAACCTTCTCAAACTGTTTCTTTTTAAGAACCAAAAAGATTTGTGCCAAAATAACAGATGCCAAGAATAGCAAAAGACCTTGGACACGTAATGGATCTTGAAGTACTATTTCCGCATCCCCCTGACCAAATCCACCCACATTAGGATTACTCGTTAATGGTTGATCAAGTTGGATGGATTCGCCCTCTGAAACAAGAAGTTCCGGTCCTGGAGGGATAATATCAACCACTTGACGTCCATCCGATGCATTCGCTATGGTTATTTCGTACCCCCCCTTTTCTTTTCGTATGATTTTGCTTACTATACCTGCTGCTGTAGCATTATAAACATTATTGTTACTCTTGCTCCCGTCGGGATAAATCTGACCCCTTCCCCTGTTCCCGCCTACGTATATGGGATATTTTAAGAAGTGAACATCTTTCTTAGTAGCGGGGTCCGGGGAAAGAATAGGAAAGGTGATTTCACTATATTTCTGACCAGGAACAGGACCTATCACAAGAATATTTTTTTTAGTGGGGCGATAGCTCTGAAAAGACAGATTTCCTATCTTTTCTTTTATCTCGGGCAAAATACGATCGGGAGGGGCTAATTCAAACCCCTCGGGTAAAATAAGAACAGCCCCTACATTCAAAGCTCCTTTTTTACCATTAGCAAGAACTTGTTTCAGTTGCAGATCATAAGGAATTCGAACAACTGCTTCAAATACAGTATCAGGAAGTACCGCTTGCGGAACCTCGATATCCACGGGTTTATTAGCTAAATGGCAATTGGCACATACAATACGGCCAGTCGCTTCTCGTGGATTTTCATAACCCTGCTGTGCAAAAATGGGATATGCATTTGAAAGGGGTGCCTGGGTTATTATATATATCATGAGCGATACGGAAATGGATCGAGTAATCTCTTTCTTTATCCAAGAAAAGGTATTTTTAGTTTGCATGGTCCAATCATTGATCCCGAAAATTTATACAATAAAATTAGGCAGGTCGCTAGTATAGTTCCCTATCTATAATTTTGCTATTTACTTAAATATAAATAATTTTACTGGAATATTGAAGGAATCCCTTGGATGGGTAGAAAGAATAAGTACAATTTTGAATGTTTTGCTTATCCACAAAGTAACAAATATTATAATTGGATCGTTCAATCATTTTTCAGTCATTCATTGAATGATAAATCACTACAAGTGAAGGAGATACACGATTTAAATAACGAAAGATCCAATATTTAAAAATTGTATCTAAAATGACTGGAAAAGTAGAAACAAGACCGGATATAATTTGATCATTATGAGCAAATCCAAAATCTTTGTAGACAGAGCCAATCATTAGTTCCCAACCGTGGGGCGAATGGAATCCTATACATAAATCAGTTAATAAAAGAATAGAAAAAGCTTTTATTGTGTCGCTTAAGTTATATAGGAATTCTTGAACCCAAGAGTTAAGAATAGCAAGTTCTTCATTACCTATAATAGAATAACCACTTAGAATAACGAAACAGATTATATTTGTCGAGAAGTGTAAAATTGTATGCGTGCGATCCTCATTGTGCATCTTGATCAATTGGATCGTTTCTTTGTAGATTTCGATGCGAGGCTTTTGTAAATGTGCTTCCGGGTATTCCTTTAACATTTCGTCCAAACGTAGGAGTTCCTCTAAGTCTATGAATTTTTTTAGAATACTCTTTTCTTGAATATCATTCAAAAAGATTTCGGATTGCCTAGTATTCCACCAATTTGTAACCCAAGATTCCAGACTTTTATTAAATGAGAGAGAGATCCACCAAGGCAAAAATACTATAGATGCAAGATATAGAAGGGAAATTAATACTTTCTTTTTTGCCATTTTTTCGTCTGTGAATTTTTTAATTTTTACTGAACGCACCTCGTTCGTCGACTCTATACGATACTAATATTTCTATCAAGCATAAGTTCTATTACAAGTTATCGAGCCCATGAATCTATTTCCTATTTTTTTTGTGATTCAGTACAGTGGTTAGTCCTTGAATTTAGAAAGAATACAGAAATAGAATAAGAAAAAGCCCACTTCAAATTAATAGTAGTCGGATTGCGAGACGAAAGAACTCCCGTTCTATCAAAATATCAAATATTTCTAAAAAAAAAAATTCTTTACTTTATTATATTATGATTTATTATGAAATGTTTTGTTTTAATATATGATGAATCTAGTATTTAGATTTGTTGCTGAATTGAGTTAAGTGGGTTTACATACGCATAAAAAAATTGTGGACACAAACAATTTTGTTTTAGAATTATTTCGTAGCGTTTGCTTTGGTTCGAATAAGCGTTCTGAAGAAACTTCAGTTAAGTTATGCTATATAAAAAAACGAGGATTCTTGAGTTTTTTCTCTCTTGCAAAGTATTCATTCTTCAGTTCCTTTTTTCAAAATACTTCAATTGGTACACGCAAGAAATAGGCCAATTCAGCAGCTTTTTGCTCAATTTCTCGTGGAGTCAAATTCTCATCAGTACGAGTCAAGGGAATGGCCCCCTGGCCTTTGATTTCCATATAAAGGACACGACGAGCATAAATACCTTCTTTAATTTCTATTCTGATGGACTGAATGTCTTTCATAAGGAATCGGAGGAATATGCGACGATTTTTTCCAGGAAATCCCCAACGAAAAATACACACTACGCCCTCTTTTATATCGAATCGATCATAACCACTACCTACATTCCACGAAATTGTGCACCACAAATAGGAGCTAATAAAAAGACCTGCGATCCCATAGAAAGACATCACGATCCCTTGTGGAAAAAAAATTATTTGCTGAGAAGGAAATAAAGATATAAAATTCCTACCAAAATAACTGGACGTTCCAACCAATAAAAACCCTAATGAACCTAAAAAAAGAATAAAGGCCCAGCAGAAATTACTTGTTTTTCGGGACCCCGCTATAAGTTCTATCCATATACGTTCTGATCGCCAACTCATACTATAACTAGACCTAGTTGCATTTTATTGGAATTGGGAGAATAACAAAAATAAATTTTATTTTACTTTTTTTTGTTTCCGAAGTAACTCTCATCAACCAGCACTATTATGATGTGAACGTTTAGGGGTAATTCATCGAATTTCTTAGGTCCAAACTAAAATAGTAACATCCCTTTCACATGATTTCCGAATACATATAGATATATTGACTTTACATTTCAGAAATTCTCCCCGATCCCGATCTATTTGAAAATAGTGATAATTCATTTACCCATAATATCATGTTTATACATACATAAGAGCTTATGACCGAAGGAAGCCACATGTTATACCATATTCTACTAAATAGATATCCGTGTTATGATCCAAGTAAGTCTTGAAAAAAAAAGATTCGTCCTTATTGTATCTAAAAAATCTTGTTTTTTTGAACATAAAGAGATAAAGAAGCCATTGCAATTGCCGGAAATACTAAGCCCACTAAAGGCACAAAAATTGAGGGGAAGCTGTTGAGAGTTATCATAGAATGGGTACCTCGATTTAATATTTGTACCTGTTATTTATTGTTATATTTATTGTTTTATATTAATATTTGAACTTTATCCTTATATTGTTATAAAGATATATTATAATTCATATATAATTGTTATATTATACTAAGTATACCTAAGTGAGTATATATACTTAATAGGGAGTATATAAGTATATGTTTTAATAAATATATATTAATTAATAAAATCCAATAAATATGTAAATAAATGGACCTATAAATCTTTCTACATGTTTCTACATGAAATATATGTATGATAATCCACCCTTTATATTATTCGTATTATTAGTTATTATCTTTATATTATTCGTATTATTAGTTATTATCTTGTTCTTGTCTTATAAATTTAATAATTTTATAAAATTTACTAAAGAAAGGATTTATTACAAATTCTCAAAGAATTCATTATAATAATACGACCCAACAAAAAGGATTTTTAGTGGGGGGTGATTTTTGGGAGATATAGAAAGATGCAAGACCTTGTTAACCAATTTCACGGAAGAAAGAATTCACTCTTTTATTTTTTTTAATAGGGATTTCCTGGTTAGTAACCAGGAATATCGATAAAAAGATGATCTGGATGATTCTTTCTACAATTAAATCTTATGTTACCAAAGAAAAAATCCATTCTTCGTATTTTTACTTTGATTCCTATATTTGATTCCTATAAATTAAATAACTACTTGATCACCACACATAAAAAATTTTATTAAGTTTTAATAAATTAATACTCTTATTAAATTAAGACTCTAAGGCTCTACTTGATCGATCTAATTTTTATTCAAAGGAAAGAAAGCATGTAGCCGAAATAACTCACCCAGAACGCCCTTTAAAGGATTACGTGGTACGATTGGATCGAATAAGCCCTTATGGAATAAATATTCAGCCACTTGTGAATCCTCAGGTACTGTCTTATTCAATGTTTGTTCAATTACT